TTTTGTCCAAGTTTCTTTTCTTTTTGTCTAACTCACTTCCTTTTTTCTGTGTGAGTTTCGGGAATATCCCCATTCATAGGTCCGAGATCGATCTATATGGGTGGAAAGGTCCGTATGATCAACTCGGCAATCAGTTGTTAGAATCGATAGGTCTTCCAATTGTTCATTTGAAAAAATGGAAACCATTTTTATTGGACGATCATGATACTTCCCGAAAATCGAAATTCTTGGTCAATGGAGGAAAAATAGCACCCTTTTTGTTCAATAAGATACCAAAGTGGATGATTGACCCAAGAAAAAATCGCGGGAAATCCTTTGATAGGGCGGATTCCTATTTCTCAATGATATTCCACAATCAAGACAATTGGCTGAATCCCGTGAAAACATTTCATCGAAGTTCATTGATATCTTCTTTTTATAAAGCAAATCGACTTCGATTCTTGAATAATCCACATCACTTCTGCTTCTATTCTAACACAAGATTCCCCTTTTCTGTGGAAAAGGCCCATATCCATAATTCTGATTTGACATATGGACAATTCCTCAATATCTTGTTCATTCGCAACAAAATATTTTCTTTGCCCGTCGAATATGCTTTTGGGGGGAGAGAGACTATTTCACCAATCGAGTCACAGGTATCTAACATATTCATACCTAACGATTTTCCACAAAGTGGTGACGAAACGTATAACTTGTACAAATCTTTCCATTTTCCAAGTCGATACGATCCCTTCGTCCGTAGAACTAGTTTCTCGATCGCAGACATTTCTGGAACACCCCTAACAGAGGGACAAAGAGTGCATTTTGAAAGAACTTGTTGTCAACCTCTTTCAGCTAGGAATCTATCGGATTCAGAAGAGAAGAACTTGCATCAGTATCTCAATTCAAACATGGGTTTGATTCCCACTCCATGTTCTGAGAAAGATTTACCATGCAAAAAGAGGAAAAAACGGCGTCTTTGTCTAAAGAAATGCCTTGCGAAAGGGCAGATGTATAGAACCTTTCAACAAAGGGCTCTTTCAACTCTCTCAAAATCGAATCTATTCCAAACATATATGCCATGGTTCTTGACAGGGTACTGGATATTTGTAGATAATTTTGTAGATACTTTTTCAGACCTATTGCCGATTTCAGATACTTTTCCAGAACTATGGCTGATACTACGTAATAGTCAAAAATTGGTATCCATAATACGAAGTAGCAGTAAAAAATTGGTATTCATCTTTCGGGATATTAGGCATAGATTGGGTAGATCGTGGCGAATTCTTTGGAAAAAAGCGCGTCTTAATCTGATAAGTGAGATTTCGAATAAGTGTTTACATAATGTTCTTCTGTCCGAAGAAATGATTCATCGAAATAATGAGTCACCATTGATATCGACACATCTGAGATCGCCAAGTGTTTGGGAGTTCTTCTATTCAATCCTTTTCCTTCTTGTTGTTGCTGGATATCTCGTTTGTACCCAGCTTCTCTTTGTTTCCGGGGCCTCTAGTGAGTTACAGACAGAGTTCGAAAAGGTCAAATCTTTGATGATGGAATCATCTATGATTGAGTTGCGAAAACTTCTGGATAGGTATCCTACATCTGAACCAAATTCTTTCTGGGTAAAGAATCTCTTTCTAGTTGCTCTGGAACAATTCCGTTCTAAGAAGATATATTTGAATATCAATCTCATCGATCTCATATCAAATCCCATCAATCGAATCACTTTTTCGAGAAATACGAGACATCTAAGTCATACAAGTAAAGAGATCTATTCATTGATAAGAAAAAGAAAAAACTGGAACGGGGATTGGGTTGATGATAAAATAGAATCCTGGGTCGCGAACAGTGATTTGATTGATGATGAAGAAAGAGAATTCTTGGTTCAGTTCTCCGCCTTAACGACAGAACAAAGGATTGATCAAATTCTATTGAGTCTGACTCATAGTGATCGTTTATCAAAGAATGACTCTGGTTATCAAATGATTGAAGAACCGGGAGCAATTTACTTACGATACTTGGTTGATATTCATAAAAAGGATCTATTGAATTATGAGTTCAATCCATCCTGTTTAGCAGAAAGACGGGTATTCCTTGCTCATTATCAGACAATCACTTATTCCCAAACTTCGTGTGGGACTACTACTTTGCACTGCCCATCTCATCGAAAACCCTTTTCGCTCCGCTTAGCCTTATCCCCCTCTAGGGGAATTTTAGTGATAGGTTCTATAGGAACTGGACGCTCCTATTTGGTCAAATACCTAGCTACAAATTCCTATGTTCCTTTCATTACGGTATTTCTGAACGATAACAAGCCAAAAGTTATGGATGAGGATGAAGATGAGGATTATTACGAGATAAAGGTTGGTGGTAGTGACGAGATTGATGCTAGTGACGCTGCTAGTGACGCGATTGATGCTAGTGACGAGATGGATCCTGACCTTGATACGGAGCTGGAAGAGCTAACTATGATGAATGCGCCAACTATAGATAGGATGTCGGAACTAGGCCCCACCCT